ATGTTTCATTTCATCCGGGAAAAGCCATCTCTTTCTCAACAATGTCTTTGTCATTTGATCCAATAACGTTCCATTAGATAGGAACAGATTTGATAAATACTGATAACTCTCGGATAGAGTATTAGAACGGAAAGATCCATTAGATAATGAACTATTGGTTCTAAACCATCTCTGGCGATGAATCAACAATTCAAAGTGCTTTTCTTGCGTATTCTTGATGAACCAGCGTTTATATATAGATGTAGGAGGATTTGTTTGGGAAGCAATAAGCCCCTTTGACATCTCTTCATCTGCAAAGAATTCTCGACGTGAAAACACAGAGACAGAGGGCTGATCTTTGAATAGGGAAAAGAATGGATCCGCAGGGTCCCAAATGAATTGGCTTGTTCGAAAAAAGCCTTGTTCTTTGGAAAATCTATCTCGTGTCTGGTACTGCATGGTTCCACTCTGCAAGAACTCCGAATCATTCTCTTGAAGCTCATCCTCTTTATGATAAATGATCCATTTACCCCGAAATGACCCAGTCCAATAGGGAAATCCCAATTCAGTGGGCCTTTCGATACAATCAAATAGATTGCCACAAGGGCGCCATATTCTAGGAGCCCAAACTATGTGATTGAATAAATCCTCCTCTATCTGTTGCGGATCGAGGGCCCCTTCCCCTTCTTCAAACTCCGATTCGTATTTTTCATATAGAAATCTCTGATCAACGATAGAACAAGATCCATTTTGCATCATATCTAACTGATTCCTTGGTTCGGACCGAAGAAGTAATGTCACTCGATTATTATCAAACTGACTGCAATATTTTTCTGTCCGTGAGGATCCCGCCAGAGCCAGAGCGCCTTCTACTTCTAATAGTAAGAATAGTAATAGGCCATGAACTAGATCAGAATCATTCTCAACGAATCCATAAGAAGTGATCCAATTTTTTTCATCGTGTCTGGATGAAGACCAAAGATCTTGAGCGACCGATCCGGCAGAACAACTCAAAAGATAAAGAAGTATCGTGAATTTCTTCATGCTCGTTCCAAGTTCGAAGTACCATTTGTACAAATAAGAATACCCCCCCTTACATGATTTCTTCTTCATATAGATAGATATAGGATCTATGGGGCAATTACTTAGAAGTACATTTTGTGTAACAGCCCTTCCTATCTGATAGAAAAGGATCCCATGATCCTGAACCGATCTTATCTGGGATCGAAAATCCCAAGTTTTTCTATGAAGAGCTGATCTAATTGTATTAGTTTCTATAATGGATTTCTTCTGTGTAATACTAATCGATAGGGCCTCATTGATAAGTGCTACAAGATCTCGCGCATTGGAACCCATGGTTATGGGCCCGAATCCGTTAGTATGGAACATCTTCTTTTCCAAGTGAAATCCCCTAGTATATGAAAGAATGAAAAAGTGCTTTCGTTGTTGTGGAAGAAGAAGCCTTCGTATCTTAATGCATGTATTTAATTTATTCGGAGCTATTAGAGCGGGATCCACTTTTTGGGGAATATGAGTCGAAGCAATAACAAGAATCTTTCCAGTGGAACATCTTTCACAATCCCTGGAGAGATAGTTCTCTAATAGACCGAGGGATAAGTAATTCGACTCATTCACATGCAGATCATGAATGTTTGGAATCCATATTATGCAAGGAGACATTGCTTTTGCTAATTCGAATTGAAGGGTGATATCAAATTGGTCTCTTTTCGGCGTCATATACATAGTTAGCACATTCGTCATAGTTAGCAGCTCCGTATCAATATCAAGATCAAGGTCATCATCACTATCATCAATATCGTCACTATCATCAATATCGTCACTATCATCAATATCATCAATAAGATAACCTTTAGGCTTGTCATCCAGGAACTTGTTCGGAAATACCGTAATGAAAGGAACATAGGAGTTTGTCGCTAGGTATTTGACCAAACAGGATCGTCCAGTTCCTATAGAACCTATCACTAAAATACCTCTAGAAGGGGATAGGGCTAAGCGGAGCGAAAAGGGTTTTCCATGAGGAGATGGGGAATGAAAACTATTAGCCCCACACGAGGTTTGTGAATAAGTGATTGTCTGATAATGAGCAAGGAATATCCGTCTTTCTGCTAAACAGGATCTATTGAACTCATAATTCATTAGATCCTTTTGATGAATGTCAACTAAGTATCGTAAGGAAATTGATCCCGGTTGTTCAATCATTTGATAACCAGAGTCATTCTTTGATAAATGATCACTATGAGTCAGACTCAATAGAATTTGATCAATCCTTTTTTCTGTCGTTAAGGTGGAGAACTGAACCAAGAATTCTCTTTCTTCATCATCAATCGAATCACTGTTCGCTACCCAGAATTCTATTTTCTCATCAATCCAATCATCGTTCACGTTTTTTCTTTTTCTTATCAATGAATAGATCTCTTTACTTGTACGACTTAGATGTCTCGTATTTCTCGAAAAAAGGATTCGATTGATGGGATTTGGTATGATACTTACAAGATCGATG